GTTGGGTGCTTGAGCGCATGTTTCTCATATCGATCAAGGCTTTCCTTGAGTTTTCAATAAGGGGCGCGTTAGCACTCCTGCAAGAAAACGGCCTAGCTAACGCGCGCCCTTACGTTTTCTTCGCTTGCTCTGCCTGCAGTACGAGCCTCATACAGAGCCGCGCCCCTTTAATATGATGAGAATAAGAGGGACCGCCCTCTTTTTTTTCCGCACCAATCCTTATTTACTACTATATCTTTTTTGGGTGTATAGCTCAGTTGGTAGAGCATTGGGCTTTTAACCTAATGGTCGCAGGTTCAAGTCCTGCTATACCCAAACCTACCTTACACTATACTATTAGTAAGGATGCGTAGTAGCGTTCAAAGATCACTCTTTGGCCTTTAGACTCGCTTCAGCGACTTCGCCCTTTAAGTGACAAGGGGGGGGGTGAGGTAAGGAGTAGTATAAGAGTGGCTCGGTCATCAATAGGCCTCTCCTTATTCAGGGCGGGGCCGCGGACCAACAATTCAGCAAAAGGGCTAAAAAGCTCCTTTATCAAACCTTCCCCTTTTCATAATAATAAGGTAAGCTTGGGTTCCAAACTATATGCGGTCTCGCTATTCTTTGTTTGCATTCAAAGGTCTTGTGCCTGCGCTATCGAGTCACGTGCCTAACTTCCAAAGAATGAATCATATGGTAGAGGAGCGAAAGTGGCCGGGGCGGCGGTGTAGAGCTATAAGGAGCGAAGCTCACACACAACGGCTGATGGAGGGCGGGGTCACATTCACTTGCTTGCGGCCCGGCTCCATAATAGTGGAAAGTGGGCGCGCCCCCGGGAGGGTAACGAGATTCAACTGGATGGTCACGCTTTTCGAGAACGGTTTTTCCCTCAGAAAGCTGGTTCCGTGAGTCAAAAGACCCTAAACAAGGCAAGCCGAAAATCTTTTTTTCCTCTTCCTCACATCGATGTTCTGGTGGACAACACCGCTGGACATGGGATGCTGTCCTTTATGGATGCTTTCTCTTGATATAACCAGATCAAGATGGCCGAGGAAGACAGAGCGTTTATCACAATATCGGATAGGAGGGCACGTTCTGTTACAAGGTGATGCCGTTTGGTCTAAAGAATACCGGGGCGACGTACCAGCGAGCCATGACTGCGCTGTTTCATGATATGATTCACAAGGAAATGGAGGTCTATGTCGATGACATGATCGCCAAGTCTTGGGCTTAAGAAGACGGTGAATTTGAAGAAAGTGTTTGACAGATTTCGGAAATACAGTCTTCGTCTTCATCCGAAAAAGAAAGCCGGGAGGGGGTTTGGTGCTTTGTCAGGTAAGCTACTCGGGTTCATTGTCAGCAGAAGAGAAATCGAAGTCGACCTGCAAAAGGCAAAGCAATTATCGACATGCCGGTACCAAAGACAGAGAAAGAAATCAGGGCTTTTTGGGGCAGGCTACAATACATCAGCAGGTTCATTGCCCAGCTCACACCCATCTGTGAGCCGATCTTTAAACTGCTCAGAAAGAATACCCCGCCTTTCAGAAAAGATAGACACAAGGAACGAGGATTGCCAAAAGGCGTTTGACAAAGTTAAGAAATATCTACTCAATCCTCCCATCCAGGCACCGCCAACGCCTGTCGACCTCTCCTGATGTATCTGTCAGTAATGGAAGCATCCATGAGTTGTGTCCTTGGTCAGCACGATGAAACGGGTAGGAAGGAAAGAGCCGTATACTATCTCAGCAAGAAGTTCACTGATTATGAGACAAGGTATACGGTTCTAGAAAAGACCTGTTGTGCTCTTACACGGGCCTCGCAACGCCTACGCCACTACATGTTGAACTATACGACCATGCTGATTGCAAGGGTGGACCCGCTGAAGTATCTCTTTGAAAAGCCAGCCCTCACGGGCCGTACAGCAAGGTGGCAGATGTTACTCTCAGAGTTCTATATTGTGTACGTCACCCGGAAGCCCTAAATGAGAAAGGCAAGAGGCAGGCAATAGCAGACCACCTGCGGATCATCCCATCCCGTGCCTGACTATAAGCTTGATTTTTTTAGTAAGGGGACTAATTTCCCGGGCGAGGCTATTCTATTTGCGGTAGGCGAAGAAGAAGACGAAACTCCTCATGATTGGCAAATGTTCTTTGACGGTGCAGTAAATCAGAACGGAAATGGAGTTGGAAGCAGCCCCTTTCTACATGCTTGCTATCTTAAAGCTCGCCAAAAGGAGCCCAGCCCATATTCCCATAGCTGTCAAGTTGAGATTCTTTTGCACAAACAAACAATATCGCAGAATATTCTGCGTGTATCACAGGCGCTTCGCGCCCTCGAGTTGAGAATCAAGGAGATTGATGTATATGGAGATTCGTCACTTATCATCTTTCAGACAACTGGTGATTGGAAAACCAAAGATCAGAAGCTCATTCCCTACCATCAGTATCTGGAAGATATCAGCCTAAAGTTCAGACGGATTACCTTCAATTATATGTCGAGGACGAAGAATAAGTTTGCTGAC